TCTTATTCCATTTTTTTTTTATTGGTTTATTCTGCAGCAGCAAATGCTAGTCACAATATAGATTTCAACAAACTAAGTCAATGAGTCATAAAGATATATTTATAGATAAAAAAAAAAGAAAGTACACAAATAGGACGTATCATCTTATGTATAGTAGTCATTTTATGTTTTATGTATTTTATGTTTTATGTATAGTAGTGGGGAATTATGGGACAAAAAATAAATCCGCTTGGTTTCAGACTTGGTACAACTCAAAGTCATGATTCTCTTTGGTTTGCACAACCAACAAATTATTCCGAGAGTCTACAAGAAGATAAAAAAATACGAGATTGTATCAAGAATTATATACAAAAAAATATAAGAATATCTTCTGGTGTCGAGGGAATTGCACGGATAAAGATTCAAAAAAGAATCGATCTGATTCAAGTCATAATCTATATGGGATTTCCAAAGTTATTAATAGAGGATAAGCCTCGAAAAATCGAAGAATTACAGATGAATGTGCAAAAAAAACTGAATTGTGTGTACCGAAAACTCAACATTGCTATTACAAGAATTGCAAACGCTTATAGACACCCTAATATTCTTGCAGAATTTATAGCCGGACAATTAAAGAATAGAGTCTCCTTTCGTAAAGCAATGAAAAAAGCTATTGAATTAACTGAACAGGCAGGTACAAAAGGAGTTCAAGTACAAATTGCGGGGCGTATCGACGGAAAAGAAATTGCACGTGTCGAATGGATCAGAGAAGGTAGGGTTCCTCTACAAACCATTCGAGCTAAAATTGATTATTGCTCCTATACAGTTCGAACTATTTATGGGATATTAGGGATCAAAGTTTGGATATTTGTAAACAAAGAATAAGAAACTTTTCCTTATCTTTAACCTTCCATGTTTCGATAAAACAAAAAATGAGAAATTTTATAAGATTGAATAAAATCAAAAAATTCAATTAATCATTTGATATTGATATAATTGCTATGCTTAGTGTGCGACTCGTTGGTTTTTTTTAGAGTGGTTAGAATTCAACAAAAAAAGAAACCGACTCGTAGTATGAATTAATTAATAAAGAACTAATAACCAACTCATCGCTTCGCATTATCTGAATCTAAAGAACTAGTCAAAATAAAAAATATAAATAAAGATATGATATATTGGTGATATAATTATAGCAACTGAAATATTGCATAAAAAAGAAATAAAAACGAATCTGATTATGAGTTGTAAAGCAATAAGAATATACGGATAAATGAAGGGGTGAAAGAAAGAGAGAAAAAGAATATCAATGATATAGAATTCTAATATGTAAAGGTCTATGGGTCATCTCAAAAAAAATAGTGTAATAAAGCATCAATATTCATTAATCCATATATAGATGAATATATTCCTAGAACAAACAAATCAAGAGCCACAAGTCAATAAAAACTGAGAAGGTTGATTCAAGAAAAAAGAAAATCTTATTTTAAATCTTATTAGAGAGGCTCCGTTGTAGAATTCAGACCTAACCATTAATCGAGAAGCGATGGGAACGACGGAACCTGTAAATACCTAAGATTTTATTAAAAAGAAATCTTAATGATTCATTGGGTGGGATGGCGAAACGAAGCAAGAACCAATCCATTTTTTTTGAGGAGTCGTGGGCTAACCCTACATTACATCTGAAATTGATAATGAAAGAGTAAATTAAATATTCGCCCGCGAGAATTTTGATTTTATTGAATTTAATTTATAAATTTGGTCCAATCCGATAGGATAATAAAAAGAAAAAGAAAGATTCGTTAGAACCTTATAACATAACAAAACAACATTATCTAGTTATATATGGATAGCAAGAATTGTCTATAAGAATACATGTTTAGTTATATATCAAAACAAGATATACAAATTTCCAATAGACAAATAGATTCTATGAAATCTAAAAAAATCCCGCGATTCTATTATATTATTCATTAAACATATGTATATTATTGTATATTATTTTATCGGTTAAATCTATTTATTTTATTTTTGAATCGCTTCATTCGCGAGGAGCTGTATGAGGTGAAAATCTCATGTACGGTTCTGTAATAGCGATGGAATTGAGAAACAACCATCAACTATAACCCCAAAAGAACCAGATTCCGTAAACAACATAGAGGAAGAATGAAAGGAATATCCTATCGAGGGAATCATATTTGCTTCGGAAGATATGCTCTTCAGGCACTTGAGCCCGCTTGGATCACATCTAGACAAATAGAAGCAGGGCGGCGGGCAATGTCACGAAATGTCCGCCGGGGTGGACAAATATGGGTACGCATATTTCCAGACAAACCGGTTACAGTAAGACCTACCGAAACGCGTATGGGTTCGGGAAAAGGATCTCCCGAATATTGGGTAGCTGTCGTTAAACCAGGTAGAATACTTTATGAAATGGGCGGAGTCGCAGAAAATATAGCCAGAAAGGCTATTTCAATAGCAGCATCCAAAATGCCTATACGAACTCAATTCATTATTTCGGGATAAAAATTAGAACCAAAGGAAAGAAAGAGATCTTTAGGATGAAAAAAAAAAGAAACCTACAATTGCAATTTTTTTTTTTTGAACACAGAGAATATTTTTTTTTACTTCAACCTTTTGACTGAAAGAACAGATAAAAAAAATGATATGATTCAACCTCAAACCCATTTGAATGTAGCCGATAACAGCGGAGCCCGCGAATTGATGTGTATTCGAATCATAGGAGCTAGTAATCGACGATATGCTTATATTGGTGACATTGTTGTTGCTGTAATAAAGGAAGCAGTACCAAATACGCCTTTAGAAAGATCAGAAGTGATTAGAGCTGTAATTGTACGTATTTGTAAAGAACTCAAACGTAACAACGGTATGATAATACAGTATGATGATAATGCTGCGGTGGTCATTGATCAAGAAGGAAATCCAAAAGGAACTCGAATTTTTGGCGCAATCGCCCGGGAATTGAGACAGTTAAATTTCACTAAAATAGTTTCATTAGCACCCGAGGTATTATAAGACGAGACCATGATATAGATATATTATTTATGAATGAAATAGATTAATAGATTATGTCTCACACATATATCTTTTGTAGTAATTATTTGTAGTAATTATTATATTTGTAGTAATTATTTTATTCTATTCATTTTCATATTAATATATAGAATATATATTTCTAATTAGAATTAAATATAAATGAATTAAATATAAATTAAATATAAATTAAATATAAATATATATTAAATATTCTATTAATTATCTATTTTCTTTCTATTTTGAATTAGATATGAAATATGAATATGAAAATTAGATATATGAATATGAAAATTAGATATGAATATGATTTTCATTATATAATTCTAATTTAATTAGAATGAAAAATGAATTATTTAATTATATAAATATATTATAAATATATTAAACATTCTAATTTTTAAAATATAAAGATATTAAATATAAATATTCAAAATCAAAATTAGAATTCAGAATTCTATTCTATGAATAAAAATCAAAAAATTATTCTATTTTTTAGAAATAGAATTCTTCTAAAAAATAGAATTCAATATGAGATATTCAATATGAGATATAATTATATATATATATAGATATATATATATAGTATATATATATTATTATTATATTCAATATATTTTCAATATATTCAAAAATTTCAATATATTCAATATTAGATATTTTATTGAATAAAAAATAGAACAAAGGAGCATGTTGATTATATCGAAAGTCAGGGGCAACAATCATTTTCGTTTATCATGGGTAAGGACACCATCGCTGACATAATAACCTCTATACGAAATGCTGACATGAATAGAAAAGGAAGAGTTCAAATCCCATCTACTAACATCACCGAAAACATTGTTAAAATACTTTTACGAGAGGGTTTTATTGAAAACGTGAGAAAACATAGGGAAAGCGACAAATATTTTTTAGTTCTAACTCTACGGTATAGAAGAAATAGGAAAGGATCATATAAAACTATTTTAAATTTAAAACGGATCAGTACACCTGGTCTACGAATCTATTCTAATTATCAACGAATTCCTAGAATTTTAGGAGGGATGGGGATTGTAATTCTTTCTACTTCTAGAGGTATAATGACAGATCGAGAGGCTCGATTAGAAAGAATCGGCGGAGAAGTTTTATGTTATATATGGTAATCTTTCTGATATCCGAATTATATGAAAAACTTCTATCCATTCTTGTGAAAAAAGAGAGAAAACACAGGTTTCTAATATCACTCTTCATACATTAGTGAATGCATGAAGGGGGTTTAAATGAAATAGGAATAAAAGAAAAAAGAAAATGGATTCATGAGGGTTTAATTACTGAATCACTTCCCAGGGGTATGTTCCAGGTTCCTTTATATAATGAAAATAGGATTCTAGGCTATGTTTCCGAAAGGATTCGACGTACTCTTATTTTATATGTATACGAACGGGAAAGTAAAAATGGAAGTATAAGTCATTTAATTAGACTGTTTTTTCAACTTCAACATTTTTTTGGGGGGGGTACAATTATAAGTTCCAAATTTAAGGAAACCATATTTTCTTCCAATAAAGAGATTCGGGATTAAGTTAAGGACTGACAAATATGAAAATAAGGGCCTCTGTTCGTAAAATTTGTGAAAAATGTCGATTGATCCGTAGGCAGGGACGAATTATAGTAATTTGTTCCAATCCAAGACATAAACAAAGACAAGGATAATATTTCCACAAAAGAGGGCTTCTATTCGAAAGCACCGGATGCACAAATCAAATAAATTTATATTCAATAAAATATATATCAAATATATATCTAAAATCAAATATATATCTAAAATCAAATATATAATTAATATTAATAATAAAATAATAAATAATTAAATAATAAAAAGAAAAATATTAATAAAAAAAATAAAAATAAATATTATATTAATTTAATTAGATTAATATATATAAATATATATATAAATATAAAAATAGAATATAATAATTTATATATATAAT